GTCGGCTTGTCCGTCTTTATCTTTATGTTGATAGGGACCTCTTGAATCTTCTCTTTACCTATTTCTTTTCTTTTTGTATCTTTTTGTATTCATTCTTTTATACTCTTATTTTCTTTCTTCTTTTTTTCTATTCTATTAATAGGAATTCTCTTGTTAAGACCCTATGAATCGATTGAAACCTCAGACTCATACTAGAACCACAGTGATTCAACAAACCCTGCAATTCCACCTAAGTCCAAAGATTCCATGAGTAAGAACCGTTGGATCACCACTTAGTCAATGAGTGGATATACTCACTAAAAAAAAAAGAAATCTATTTTATACCCTACCTTTGCCCTTTGATCAAAATAAGCGCAAACGGGAATTTGAAAGAGGCAAAATCTTTCCATTTCTAACCTTTCATTCTCCGGCTGCGAGGTCTGAATACTAAGTATGAATCATAGTTCTAATACTTTGTGATCTTCATCTATTCCGTGCTCCGGATACTCGACTGAATATCCGACGAGGTAAAAGCACCTATACCGAGATGACAGACCCGTTCTCTGTACTATTAATAGGATCCATTATAACAAGTCACACACTCATAATTCCGGGAATACAGAAAGAAACAAACTCCGCGATCGAACTGCCGCAATCGACTGGGATAAAAATCCTAAACCTACATGTTTCACTTTGTATTGAAAAACCAGGACTTTGTGATTTTTATGAATCTAATTCATTGAAATTCCATCCAGTAAAACGGAGGAATTATAAATCTCCAAAATAATGGATAGGAATATCGCAAATAGAGCCATTGCGACACCCATCAAAGGAGTAGTTCCCCATCCAGGAGCTACTTTACCATATTCCGAATTCAAGGGTTTCAATAAACTCCCTACATTAGTTCTTCTTGGACCAGATCGAGAACTATCCTCAACGGTTTGTGTAGCCATATATCCTCATTTTTGATTCATTGAGATCTGTTGACTTTGTATACCATTCCGTTGTAAATAAAAGAAATGATCTTATCACAGATCCGGTATGATCTTGAAATTCTATAATAATGGAAACAGCAACCCTAGTCGCTATCTCTATATCTGGGTTACTTGTAAGTTTTACGGGATATGCCTTATATACTGCTTTTGGGCAACCCTCTCAACAATTAAGGGATCCATTCGAGGAACACGGGGACTAGTTTAAGTAACGAGCCTCCTAATACATTAGGAGGCTCGTTACTTAAATTTTACAATAATGAAAAATTCTTTCATTTTTGAGTTGGAACTTTAGGCGGTTCTCGAAAAAAGATCGAGAAAAAAAGGATCCCTAGAGTCGAGACTAAAAGGAATGTATAAACCAATGCTTCCATAAATTCGCTCGTGGTTTACAATTAGAATTAGAGCTTCCCTACCTGTTTATTTGGGATCCTATCCCGGATAAAGTAAAGAGTCCCGACCCAGAAAGGGCAGCGATTCAAATCCAAATTTCTCCACTACTCTACTACTTTGCTAATCTCTCTTTTTCCAAGACTCTCCTAACTATGGAACAAATCACAAAAAGAAAAAAAAAAAGAGTCAAAAAAGAATGGAACTGTGTTGTATCAGACTGCTTGTCTTTTTGTAGTTGGATCCCCCAGTTTTTGGAATGCCCCAAATTCGACTTGCGCATCCAAATCCGGATCAATACCAGCAAAAACGTCTCTGAACAAAGTTCTAGCACCATGCCAAATGTGTCCGAAGAAGAAGAGAAGAGCAAATGAAGCATGCCCAAAAGTAAACCAACCCCTTGGGCTGCTACGAAAAACACCATCGGATTTTAACGCAGCACGATCTAACTCAAAAATTTCACCTAATTGAGCGCGTCTAGCATATTTTTTCACAGTAGCAGGATCACTATAACTGACTCCATTTAGTTCGCCGCCATAGAACTCAACAGTTACACCTACTTGTTCGACACTATACTTGGATTCTGCCCTTCTAAAAGGAACATCAGCCCTAACGATTCCGTCTCCGTCGACCAAAACTACCGGAAATGTTTCAAAAAAAGTAGGCATACGACGTACAAAAAGTTCGCGCCCTTCTTTATCTCTAAAGACAGGGTGTCCTAACCATCCAACAGCTATCCCATCCCCATTGTCCATTGAGCCCGCTCTGAATAACCCCCCCTTTGCCGGATTATTACCAATATAATCATAAAAGGCTAATTTTTCAGGAATTTTAGACCAAGCTTCTGATAAACTTTGATTTTCGGCCAGTCCAGCACCAATTCTTCGATATATTTCTTGCTGAAAATATCCCTGATCCCATTGATAACGAGTGGGGCCAAACAATTCGATTGGGGTAGTTGCTGAACCATACCACATAGTTCCAGCAACAACAAAAGCTGCAAAAAAGACAGCAGCAATACTACTGGAAAGGACGGTTTCAATATTGCCCATACGTAATCCTTTGTATAAACGCTGGGGCGGACGGACACTAAGATGGAAGAGGCCCGCCAATATGCCCAATGTCCCCGCTGCAATATGATGAGAAGCTATTCCTCCCGGAACAAAGGGATCAAAACCGCCCACACCCCACGCTGGATTTACGGATTGTACCCTTCCGGTTAATCCGTAAGGATCGGACACCCATATCCCAGGACCGTACAATCCTGTTACATGAAATGCACCAAAACCAAAGCAAGCCACCCCTGAGAGAAATAAATGAATTCCAAAGATCTTCGGCAAATCCAAAGAGGGTTTTCCCGTACGTTCATCAGAAAAGATTTCTAGATCCCAATATACCCAATGCCAGATAGCTGCCAAGAAGCACAAGCCAGATAACACAATATGTGCACCGGCCACACCTTCGTAACTCCAAATACCCGAATTCGTAATAGTCCCTCCTGTGATACTCCAACCACCCCATGAATTGGTTATTCCTAAACGAGTCATGAAAGGGATAACAAACATACCTTGTCTCCACATTGGATCAAGAACAGGGTCAGAGGGGTCAAAAACTGCCAATTCATATAAAGCCATCGAGCCGGCCCAACCAGCAACTAGCGCTGTATGCATTATATGGACAGAAAGCAAACGGCCGGGATCATTCAATACAACGGTATGAACACGATACCAAGGCAAACCCATGGAAATACCCCTTATATCAATAGAAAAGAGACAATAAATAACTTGATTGCATTGGAAAAAGAGGCCCCCCCTCTTTTACCGCAAATTCTTTAGCGGAGAAAGATTAAAGATTCATGTTTGTTTTCTTCTTTTAGTAATAAAGAAACAGTTTGTTTCGTAGGAACAAAGAGAAGCAGGTCTATTTTAGACCCGATAAGGATCAATACGCAATGGGGATTGGTCCCATTTTCTATGAGGAGAATGCTTCCCTATTTGTTTTAAAAGGCCTACATTTTCGTACAAATTTTCCTTTATTCATTCTCTAATGATCTTTTGAATAAGAAAGATCTGTGGATAAATGAAATATAGGATAAGAGCCTGTAGTCTTCATTATTCATAGAAGAAAGAAAGACATGACACCACACGTTCGCGCTTCCACATCAAAGTACATTAGAGTCCTTAAATAAAGAATTAAATCCATTTCATTTCTATGCCAGTGGGTGTTCCTAAAGTACCTTTTCTAAATCCCAATCCCGACCCCGAGCCCGATTCCGTAGTTGAAGAACTTGACAGCATGGAGGAAAAGGCTACTTGGGTTGACTTATAGTGCGACTTGTCAGATCTATTGGGTCGTATGGGATTTCCCCATTTTCTCCCCCGATCGAGATATCCTCCCCTTCGCCCAAGAAAAATTTTTGAATTCTCAGAGGAAGCGTGAAGTGAAATGAAGTGCAATTAGATGCGTTTTGGGGGGTATCCAGATGAATATTCTCAATTAGAAGAATTTATGGTTGGCTTGGTTGAACCACTAAAATGAAGTATCCAGGCTCCGTTTAGAAAAAGCACCAATCCGTACTTCCGTACTCTAGCTATCTAGGATTTCTATTTGTATCCTAAGTAAGTAAATTATATATATATTCTTTTAATGAAATGAAAAGAATTCATTATTAAGAAATAGAAATAGGAATGATCACAAGGAATCAATCGAGTAATATGACAAACATGCCAAATATTCGACGGAAGACATGAAATGAATTGAAAAAAAAAAAGAAGTCGTAGCAAAAAGAGGCGGTATTGGTAGCATTTGTACTATATGTGCAAATAGAAATCGGGCAGATCTTTACTCGAAGCAGAGCAGAAACCTAAAAGAATTGACGAAGCCCGGCCTGTTCAGGAACAAGAAAAAAATATCGTGATTTGGATTGGATCTCGATAAAAGAGTATATCAATGAGAAATGAGTTTGATAAGTTTAAAAGAGGGCTTGAATCTACACATTGATTCTTTTTTTTTCACGGTTTTTGTTGAACCGTTTGGTGAACCGTATGCATCAAAAGATGCTTGTACGGCTCCTAAGGGATACAATTTTATCCTAATTAACCGCCTTTATCGCCAAAGAGTCCTTTTTTTAGGCAAAGACCTGGAAGAGGAGGTTTCAAATAACATCGTGGGTCTTATGATACATCTCAATATAGAAGATCCTTTCTGGACTCAAACCTTGTATATAAACTGTCTTGGCGGATTTATAATTCCCGGGCTGGCTATTTATGATACTATTGGCTTTGTGGAACCAGACGTAAAGACAATATGCCTGGGAATAGCCGCTTCGATGGCATCCCTTGTCCTGCTCGGAGGAACCGTTACACAACGTTGCGCATTCCCTAACGCTTGGCGCCAATGAGTTTCGTTTTTTATTTGAAAGAAAAAGAAGACTATGCCTTCGCCATATCAAATATGAATATTAAGTAATAATAGCATGGCACTTTGAATTCGATACGAGAAAACTTTTTTTTTGTTTTTTTTTTTTCAAAACATTATATTATGTATCGAAAGAGTAGTATGAAATACGGGGCATCCCCAATTGAATCTTATCTATTGGGGACCCTTTGAAGTTAAGCGTACCAAACCTTTTTGTTTTCACACCAGAAAGCTCTTATATTAACAATCTTTATATCATAAAAGAGTCAAAAAACTTTGGGATTGTTGAATCACAGACGAAAGAAATATATAAAGCAGCGGAGCCATCATAGTATTTTTGAACTTCTTCGAAAGGAAGGGTGGTAAGTGGATCATTTAACGACCTGGGTCTGATAGGCCCCTCTTTTCCCTTTCGTCGAGGGAAATTCAAAGCAAATTCCATTGTAAAGCCGTATGCAATGTGCAAAAGATGCCTGTACGGTTGTTCAATTCTTTTTTTTTCTTATTCTTTATCTTCTATTCTCGGCCTTATCGTGGGAGATGAAAGAAGACCTTATCATACGTATCATCAGGGTAATGATCCATCAACCTCGTGTGAAGGATTTTGACGACCGGTTTTCGGAAGTTAATTTGGAAGGGCTTACATTCTTAAAATTGCGCGACTGCGTCACACAAATTTATATCCAGAGAACAAACAAACCTGCTTGGGTTGTAGTTGTAGACCTGGAAAGGGATACTTTTATGTCAGCAACAGAAGCGATCGCTTATGGAATTATTGATGGGGTATATGTTTCCGAAGACGAAGATGAAGGATGGAGTTAGTGATGGGGTATATGTTTCCGAAGACGAAGATGAAGAATAAAAAAAAAGGAATAGGAACCTGACGAAACCAATGAAGAGGCGGGACCTCGTGATACACCCCAGGAGATTGAGATCGCCTATTAACTAACAGAAACAAAGAAAAATTTTGTCCAAACTCTTACCGGATTTCCTTTTCAATTCTATTCATCTAGTAAATAGAAGAAATTGAGAAGCTTCCGGTTAGGATGGATCTAAACCAGTACATTAGGTATACGGTTTAGCATGCCAACTAGTAACCAACTTCTTAGAAACTCAAGACAGCCAGTCAGAAAAACCAAGAAAACCCCCGCTCTTAGGGGATGCCCTCAGCGCCGAGGAAGATGTAGTAAGGTGTATGTGTGACTCGTTCAGATCATGGACTCGGAAAATCATTTTCCAGTATCAACGATCAGTACCGGAGAATAAAATAGAATGAACTCCATTTTCTATCTAAGAAAATAGATCCTATCATATCATATTCTTCTACTGGGTCTGAAATTTATGGTTTTCATTGGTTCAAATCACCTTCATTTTGAATTGAAGATGATAAAGAATTCTCCATTGGATTGGTAGCAAATGCTTATCCCATTAAGCGGGGGAAATCCTATTTAAAAAGCAGAAAGAGTATACCTCTATTCTTGCAAGAACGGACTAAGAGGGTCCGCTATCCAGCAAATCTTTATAATGAAATACCGTTACTGTATAGGTAGATCTCGTTGTGAAAGATCTATTACTGAATAGTTTATAGGTAGAGCCGAAGAGTGGTAACTGTACAAGTTACCAATAGCATTGATTAAATGAAAGAGGGGGCTCCGGTGTATAGAGGAGACCTAACCGTTTAAGAATAAGAAATAACCATAGAAACGATGGAACCCACTATTTCATTATTGACTTCTTTCTATTTACTCTTTTTTATTACTAGGTCTTTTTTGTATTTAGTATCAATCTCCTTTTTTATATCAAGGTGCAATGCTTAGAAAAAAATCGTGGTCGGGAAGGTTATCGTAGCAAAAGCCATTGGAATTTTGATTTTATACATAGGAAAAATTCGTTTTGTTATTAATAAACTAGGCAAGAAAAAAAAAAGAATAACTGAAAAAAAAATCCATTTAGTTATTCGTAAAAAAAAAATTTATTTAATTTAATGACCAGAATTAAGCGAGGTTCTATAGCTCGGAGACGTAGAGCAAAAACACGTTTATTTGCATCAGGCGCTCGAGGAGCTCATTCAAGGCTTACTCGACTTATTGCTCAACAGACAATAAGAGCTTTGGCTTCGGCTCATCGTGATAGAGATAAGAAAAAGAGGTATTTTCGTCGTTTGTGGATCACTCGGATAAATGGAGTAATTCGCCAAAATGTAGTATCTTATAGTTATAGTCAATTAATAACTAATCTGCACAAGGAACAGTTGCTTCTTAATCGTAAAATGCTTGCACAAATAGCTATCTCAAATAGGAATTGTCTTTCCATGATTTCAAGTGCGATTCTAATGGGAGGTAAAATATGAAAAAGAATCTAATCAAAGCCCCGCTCAAAGTCCTTTTCTTGGAATGCACAAAGATATGCTTTGACATTCAAAGGATAGCGAGGGTTACCCGCTATGAGATAAGCAGGGCTACGTATCTTATATGCTGGGTTACTCACAATGCAGTGATTCATTTATGCGCAGCTATGTACTATGTTACGTGCTCTGTAGTGATTCTATTCATAAGTATATGGAGGGTGATACGCTCTCTATATACCTCATGGAATTCCCTTATATTGGTAGTAGCTGCGGTCTTGATGGTCCGTTTTATTTGGATTTGGTATAATAGCAGGAGGAAATAGTCAAATATGATAAAGGCCCCGCTCAAAGTCCTTTTCTTTGAATGCAAAAAGA